TCTCGACGTGAAAACACAGAGACAGAGGGCTGATCTTTGAATAGGGAAAAGAATGGATCCGCAGGGTCCCAAATGAATTGGCTTGTTCGAAAAAAGCCTTGTTCTTTGGAAGATCTATCTCGTGTCTGGTACTGCATGGTTCCACTCTGCAAGAACTCCGAATCATTCTCTTGAAGCTCATCCTCTTTATGATAAATGATCCATTTGCCCCGAAATGACCCAGTCCAATAGGGAAATCCCAATTCAGTGGGCCTTTCGATACAATCAAATAGATTGCCACAAGGGCGCCATATTCTAGGAGCCCAAACTATGTGATTGAATAAATCCTCCTCTATCTGTTGCGGATCGAGAGCCCCTTCCCCTTCTTCAAACTCCGATTCGTATTTTTCATATAGAAATCTCTGATCAACGATAGAACAAGATCCATTTTGCATCATATCTAACTGATTCCTTGGTTCGGACCGAAGAAGTAATGTAACTCGATTATTAGCAAACTGACTGCAATATTTTTCTGTCCGTGAGGATCCCGCCAGAGCCAGAGCGCCTTCTACTTCTAATAGTAATAATAGTAATAGGCCATGAACTAGATCAGAATCATTCTCAACGAATCCATAAGAAGTGATCCAATTTTTTTCATCGTGTCTGGATGAAGACCAAAGATCTTGAGCGACCGATCCGGCAGAACAACTCAAAAGATAAAGAAGTATCGTTAATTTCTTCATGCTCGTTCCAAGTTCGAAGTACCATTTGTACAAATAAGAATCCCCTCCCTTACATGATTTCTTCTTCATATAGATAGATATAGGATCTATGGGGCAATTACTTAGAAGTACATTTTGTGTCACAGCCCTTCCTATCTGATAGAAAAGGATCCCATGATCCTGAACCGATCTTATCTGGGATCGAAAATCCCAAGTTTTTCTATGAAGAGCTGATCTAATTGTATTAGTTTCTATAATGGATTTCTTCTGTGTAATACTAATTGATAGGGCCTCATTGATAAGTGCTACAAGATCTCGCGCATTGGAATCCATGGTTATGGACCCGAATCCGTTAGTATGGAACATCTTCTTTTCCAAGTGAAATCCCCTAGTATATGAAATAATGAAAAAGTGCTTTCGTTGTTGTGGAAGAAGAAGCCTTCGTATCTTAATGCATGTATTTAATTTATTCGGAGCTATTAGAGCGGGATCCACTTTTTGGGGAATATGAGTCGAAGCAATAACAAGAATCTTTCCAGTGGAACATCTTTCACAATCCCTGGAGAGATAGTTCTCTAATAGACCGAGGGATAAGTAATTCGACTCATTCACATGCAGATCATGAATGTTTGGAATCCATATTATGCAAGGAGACATTGCTTTTGCTAATTCGAATTGAAGGGTGATATCAAATCGGTCTATTTTCGGCGTCATATACATAGTTAGCACATTCGTCATAGTTAGCAGCTCCGTATCAATATCAAGGTCATCATCAATATCGTCACTATCATCAATATTGATATCGTCACTATCATCAATATTGATATCGTCACTATCATCAATATCGATATCATCAATAAGATAACCTTTAGGTTTGTCATCCAGGAACTTGTTCGGAAATACCGTAATGAAAGGAACATAGGAGTTTGTCGCTAGGTATTTGACCAAACAGGATCGTCCAGTTCCTATAGAACCTATCACTAAAATACCTCTAGAAGGGGATAGGGCTAAGCGGAGCGAAAAGGGTTTTCCATGAGGAGATGGGGAATGAAAACTATTAGCCCCACACGAGGTTTGTGAATAAGTGATTGTCTGATAATGAGCAAGGAATATCCGTCTTTCTGCTAAACAGGATCTATTGAACTCATAATTCATTAGATCCTTTTGATGAATGTCAACTAAGTATCGTAAGGAAATTGATCCCGGTTGTTCAATCATTTGATAACCAGAGTCATTCTTTGATAAATGATCACTATGAGTCAGACTCAATAGAATTTGATCAATCCTTTTTTCTGTCGTTAAGGTGGAGAACTGAACCAAGAATTCTCTTTCTTCATCATCAATCGAATCACTGTTCGCGACCCAGAATTCTATTTTCTCATCAATCCAATCACCGTTCACGTTTTTTCTTTTTCTTATCAATGAATAGATCTCTTTACTTGTACGACTTAGATGTCTCGTATTTCTCGAAAAAATGATTCGATTGATGGGATTTGGTATGATACTTACAAGATCGATGAGATTGATCTTCCAATATTTCTTCTTAGAACGTATTGATTTGACCCCATAAGCGGGACCACCACCCAATAGCATGTTGCCACCAGAAGCAGAACCCCGTATTTCTTCCAGAGAATCTCCTAATTGTTCCAGAACAACTAGAAAGAGATTCTTTAACCAGAAAGGATTCAGTTCAGATGTAGGATACCTATCCAGAAGTTTTCGAAATTCCATCATGTATGATGGAATCATCAAAGATTTGATCTTTTCTAACTCTGTCTGTAACTCGCTAGAGGCTCGGG